TTCTCTTTTTCGATCCCCTATTTCTTTCTTAAATAGAATTGCTGATAAAACCCGTATATACATCTCTCTCTATATTTTCGAATTCTCTAAAATAGAGAGAGATAAAGAATAGGATAGGGGGATAAAGAAGGTTTTTTTTCAAGTCTGACTTTTCGTGTAATTTCAGGTAATTCTCCCAGTTTAAAATGGGAGAGATGGCTGAGTGGACTAAAGCGTCGGATTGCTAATCCGTTGTACGAATTATTCGTACCGAGGGTTCGAATCCCTCTCTTTCCTCTTTCCTCTTTCCCTTTCCGTTGATGTCTTGATCTTTTGTTTTCTTTCAGATTCCGGTTTATACCCCTCCCCCCTTTTTTTCATTTTCTTTTTTAAAATTTCTTTAAAATAGTTAAAGATGTGGAATAGATAAAATCCTAAGAACGCTTCAAAATGAAGCAAAAATCAGATTTTTATTCTTCACGTCCAGGATTACGCCCCGGATCATTAGATAGAAATCCAAATATGAAGAGAGAAACAAAAAAGATCACTACCGTATAAACAAAGAGTTTGAGAGTAAGCATTCTAGAATCTCCAAGATTCTTTTTTGGTAAAAAGAGAATAGATTGCCCATTCTTATACTAGGCATCCCTTTTTATTTGGATACTTTGATACCAATAATGCAAAAGGGTCATAATAGGAAATAAGGATCGATCTAGATTTTTGGTGGCTATCCAAGAATTGCAATCTTGGAATCGAGGTTTTATGCTCTTCATACTCTAAGACTTAGCCCATCTTATTTATTAATTGTTCACTTTTTTTTTTTCGAATAAATTATGAATTTTTCTAGGCCAGTATTAAAGAGTTCATCGAAAACTGACTGCAGCTTGCCAAACAAAGGCTAAGAGAAAAAAGAAAAGAGGTATGACTGGCATAACATCTACGATTGGATTCAAAAAAGCGTAGGCTTCAGGCAATTTGCCGAAGAAAAAACTACTCGAATAAAGGACAGAATTAAGATAGATACAGATGAAACTAAAGATGTTAATCATAACAAACCTTTTTCGTTCTTGGGGATAATTTTAATTTTGATTGAGTTATTAAGATGTTATTTTTAGAAGATAAAAATCAAAAAAAGGAAGGTAGACAAAAAAAAACTCTTCAATTCTCAAAAGAGAATAGAAGAAATCCTATTTTCATAGAATATCTTAATTGAATTCTATGTAATGATCAAGAAAGTCCCTTTAATTATATGTTTCATCTATTCCATAGATATAGATATTGGGGTTAGGGTTGACAAAGGCCTATTACGCGTAGTATAATACTATCTATACTGGCGAATAAAAATAAAAATGTCATGGCACTTTGGCTAAGCGGATAAGGCGGTAGCGGTTTTACGTAGAGGGGGGGTGGAATCCTTTCGTCTCAGAACATACAAATATCTATCTATTTGTATCGGCGTTGGTCAGCACTACTATACGCCACTGGGGCGTGGCCAAGTGGTAAGGCAACGGGTTTTGGACCCGATACGCGAAGGTTCGAATCCTTTCGTCCCAGAACAGAAAGAGATAGAGTCTTTCTATCTATCTAAATTAGATAGATATTTTTTTCTTTAAAATGGAAAAAGATTCCGATAGAGCTTTTTTTTTTAATAGAAAAAAAGAAGATTCTAGATTCTTCAATTCAATTTTTAAGAATTGAATTGAAAATTCTAATTTCAATCTATTCATTTCGATATTTCACATATTCGAAATAGAATAGAAATCAAAATTGATAAACGGTTAGATATCGACTTAACTAAACCAATGATTATCCATGATTCCGTAATGGAATCAATTACAAACCGGTAACAAACTATAGGAATGTTATGTTAAAACTTCGTTTGAAACGCTGTGGACGAAAGCAACGAGCGGTTTATCGAATCGTTGCAATTGATGCTCGATCCCGAAGAGAAGGAAGGGATCTTCGAAAGGTGGGTCTTTATGATCCGATAAACAATCAAACCCATTTAAATGTTCCTGCTATTCTCTATTTTATTGAAAGAGGTGCTCAACCTACAAGAACTGTTCATGATATTTTTAAGAAGGCGGGAGTTTTTAAGGATACAGGGATTCCCTTTGTTGGAACTTTAGTATCAAAATAAAAAACGAATACTAAGAATTAAGAAAAAGGGGAGCTAACCTTACTGATTCCCCTTCAATGAATTGATATTCATTGAATAAACCCTAGTTTTTTCATACCTTATTCCTTCCTTTTTCCGCCTATATCCATTTTTTTTATGGATATGAAATGCCAATTCAATACAAGTCCTTAGTTCTTTTTTTCATTGGATTCTTTTTGAAATATGCACATTTCTATTTAAAACTTGACGATAGCGTTTCGACGAAATAGAATGGTATGGTGTATAAAGAAAGGGATTGGATCTATTGATCCCCGTTCCATAGGTTTTTTTACTTTTTTTCATTCAAAAGCAAATGCTGGGTTCGGTGTATTTTCTCTGATACAAGAAGTCTTTATTTGACTTTCAAAAAGAAAGTAGATAAGGATAAGCAATGGCTGACATAGGGGATAGGAGATGGCCTCTCAATTTCGACTTTTTTTGTTATCTGAAAAGTTCTTGTATTTTCATCTGATCTTTTCTATGTTCAGAATGGGTTCTCGTTGTTTTCTTCTTAGTTTCATGCTTTTTTTTATCGTGTCGTGCAATTGTATCTCGTTTTTGATTTTGATTATATCTACGCGTTTTTTATTGGGGTTGCTAACTCAATGGTAGAGTACTCGGCTTTTAAGTGCGGCTAGCATCTTTTACACATTTTTATGAAACAAGAGATTCGTCCATACCATCGGTAGGGTTTGTAAGACCGCGACTGATCCTGAAAGGAATGAGTGGAAAAAACAGCATGTCGTGTCTATCAATAGAGAATTCTGCGAATCTTTTCTATTCAGCAGATCGCTGCAAAATCTTCTTTGCATTTTTAACAAAAAGAATTGACAGTTGGGTCGAGTGAATAGATGGATAGAGTCCAGTGGTCCAAATCTAATTTTAGATAAACAAAAAGCAACGAGCTTCTGTTCTTTATTTGAATGATTACCCGATCTAATTAAAGGTTAAAAAGAGATTAGTACCTAGGGCGGACGTAGCTTTTCCGATGAGTGGATTCTCGGTTTTTTCTGAGTCCTAACTATTAGCTAGTCCCATTCGATTAGGGGTTGGTGATGAATGTGTAGAAGAAGCAGTATATTGATAAAGCTATTTTTTTTTCCAAAATCAAAAGAGCGATTGAGTTGAAAAAATAAAGGATTTCTAACCATCTTGTTATCTTACAATAAACAGAAACCAATGATAGGAAAAGGTAGAGGATAGAGAATCCGTTGATGAGTCCAATTGTCTCCGAGGTACCTCTTTTTTATTTACTAGACTACCTTGTTTTGACTATATCGCACTATGTATCATTTGATAACCCAAGAAATTCCCCACCTTTGGTTCAATTCAAATTGAGTTTCAAATGGAAGAATTTCAAGGCTATTTAGAAGTTGATAGATCGAGGCAACATAATTTTCTATACCCACTTATCTTTCGTGAGTATATTTATGGACTTGCGCATGGTCATGGGATAAATAGAAATAGATCCCTTTTGTTGGAAAATGTTGGTTATGACAATAAATATAGTTTCCTAATTGTGAAACGTTTAATTGCTCGAATGTATCAACAGAACCATTTTCGCAAATGCGAAAATGATTCCGCCCAAAATCAATTTATTGGGCACAATAAGAATTTGTATTCTCAAATGATATCAGAAGGATTTGCAGACATTGTGGAAATTTCACTTTTTCCGCAACTAGTATCTTACTTAGAAGGGAAAGCAATATCAAAATCTCTTAATTTACGATCAATTCATTCAATCTTTCCCTTTTTAGAGGACGAATGTTCTCATTTAAATTATGTGTCAGACGTACTAATACCCCACCCTACCCATCTGGAAATCCTAGTTGAAGTTCTTCGTTATTGGGTGAAAGATGCCTCTTTCCTGCATTTTTTACGGTTCCTTCTTTACGAGTATTGGAGTTGGAATAGTCTTATTATTCCAAAAAAATCGAGTTCCATTGTGTCAAAAAAAAATGCAAGATTCTTCGTCTTTCTATATAATATTCATGTATGTGAATACGAATCTATTCTCCTTTTTCTTCGCAATCAATCTTTTCATTTACGACCAACATCTTTTGGAATCCTTCTTGAACGAATTTTTTTCTATAAAAAGATGGGAGGTCTTGTAGCTATCTTTGGGAATGCTTTTGAGCATATTCATATTCTGCGGTTTTTCAAGGACCCCTTAATCCATTATGTTAGATACCAAGGAAAATCCATTATGATTTCAAAAGACAGGCCCCTTTTGATGAATAAATGGAAAGATTATATTTCTAAATTATGGCAATGTCATTTTTATGTATGGTCGCAACCAGAAAGGATCCATATAAACCAATTATCCCAAAATTCCCTACACCTTCTAGGCTATCTTTTAAGCGTAGGACCAAATCCTTTGGTGGTACGGAGTCAAGTATTAGAAAATGCATATCTAATAGATAATGCTATGAATAAGTTAGAAACAAGAATTCCCATTTTTTTTCTAATTGGATCCTTGACTAAAGCGCAATTTTGTAACCCATTAGGGCAACCCATTAGTAAGTCAACTTGGGCTGATTCATCCGATTCTGATATTATTGACCGATTTGTGCGTATGTGCAGAAATCTTTCTCATTATTACAGCGGGTCTTCAAAAAAAAAGAGTTTGTATCGACTGAAATATATACTTCGACTTTCTTGTGTTAAAACTTTGGCTCGTAAACACAAAAGTACGGTACGTGCTTTTTTGAAAAAATTAGGTTCGGAATTATTGGAAGAATTTCTTAAGGAGGAAGAACAAGTCCTTTCTTTGATCTTTCCAAGATCCCTTTCTGCTTCGGGAAGGTTGTCTAAAGGGCGGGTTTGGTATTTTGATATTATTTGTGTCAACGATTTGGCCAAT